ATGGTTTCACTTGTGTCTTTTTTACCAGTGTTTAAAGCTTCTTTGGTTGGTATATTATTGGTTAGTTTATTTTTGTGAGAGGCTAGCTTGTTTCCAGTGATAGTGTTGTTATTGGGTATTTCGTTGTTGTTTTTCTGGTTTGATTTACAAAAAGTGTCATTGCATTATGAATCTGCTTTTTGGTTATTTATCTTAAGTGAGGTAATGATTTTTGGTTCTTTACTAACTTGTTGTTTTTGATTTGATACTTGTAACTTTATTAGTTTGTCCAGTCCACTGGAAATACCATTTTTGGGGTGTTTCCTTTTATTAGGGTCGTCTATTACAGTTACAGGTTTTCATCATGTGTTATTTTGGCGATATTCTTATATTTTGCTGTCATTAACTATTTTTTTGGGTGTTTGTTTTGTTGGATTGCAGCTATATGAGATGAATGAGGTGTTTGTAAATTTAGTTGATACTAGTTTCCATGCTAGTAGATTTTGTACAGTTGGATTACATTTTAGACATGTACTAGTTGGTGTTGTTGGGTTGGTTACCATTCTTTTTTTGGGTAGCTGTAAGGCTGGCTGATATCGTTGTACTCTTGTTACTTGGTATTGGCATTTTGTGGATTATGTGTGGTTATTTGTTTATACCTTTGTTTATGTTTGTTTTATCAGTAGGTTATTTAAACTGGCAAATTGTGGTTTTGTTGATTACATATTTAATGTTATAGTGTACTGATAAATTTATGCTTTCTGTGTTTCGTGGTAATGTGGTTGATCTTCCTACTAAATATTCTTTAAGTTATTATTGGTGTAGTGGTTTTATGATTTCTATATTTATGGTCTTTCAGGTAGTTACTGGGGCTATTTTGTCCTTTTTGTATGTTGCTGACTCTGAATTAAGTTTTCATTGTGTTATGGATTTAACAAAAGATTCATTTTCTACTTGATGTATACGTTATTGACACATTTGGGGGGTTACTATACTGTTTATTTTATTTTTTATTCATATGGGGCGTGCATTATATTATTCTAGTTATACCAAGAAGGGTGTTTGAAATGTTGGTTTTATTCTTTATTTGTTGACTATGTTTGAGGCTTTTTTGGGTTATATTTTACCTTGACACCAAATGTCATATTGAGCTGCTACGGTATTGACGGCTATTGTTCAAAGACTGCCTGTAGTTGGACCATCTGTTTATAATTATGTGGTTGGTGGGTTTTCAGTTACGAAAGTAACTTTGGTTCGGGTGTTTTCTGCTCATGTTTGTCTTGGTTTTGTGATACTTGGGTTGATGATTGTACATTTATTTTATTTACATGCTTCTGGTTCTAATAATCCTTTATTCTCTTCATTTGGTTATGGTGATGTTGTTTACTTTCACTCTTATTTTACGGTTAAGGATTTTTTTGTGTTGGTTGTTATGTGTTTATTCATTTTATTATTTTTGTTTGTTTGCCCTGATTTAGTAGTCGACACAGAGGGATATTTAGCTGCAGATGTATTAACTACTCCTGTTAGTATAAAGCCTGAGTGGTATTTTTTGGTTTATTATGCTATGCTTCGGTGTATTGAATCAAAGATAGGTGGATTAGTGTTGATTGTTGGTTGAATGTTTTTTTTGTGGGTTCCTACTTTTAAAACATCTAGATCTTATTCTGTTACACGTCAACTTGTTTTTTGGTTTATATGTGGGTTATTTGTTAGATTAACTTATTTAGGCGGTTGTCATCCAGAGTACCCCTATTTATTAATTTGTAAGTTGTTTAGGTTTAGGTTAGTAGCTTTTATGTTTATATTTAAGTTATTTTGATCAGTTTGTTTGTTAGTTAAGTTGTACTAGGGTGGTTTTTTTATATATGTTGTTTTTTATGGTTATTTTATTAGGTTTTTTTTTATCAGTTACACGGTTTTTAAATTGTTTAATAATACTAGAGAATTTTAATGTATTATTGTTGCTATTTACTCTGTTATTTACTTACTATGATAGTCATATGTTATTTATAGTTTTAATGGTTGTTTCAACTATTGAGGTTATTGTTGGTTTAGTTGTATTAACTCGTGTATGAGAGTGTATAAATTCTTTAGATGTGGTGTCCTTTTAGGTTTATTAGCTTTTTTATTGTTACCTATTTTATACTCTGTTGGGTTGGCTGGAGTTGGTAGTTTTATGGTTGTAAACGGGGCTTTTGTTTTTGATAGCTTATCTTACTATGTGGTGCTTTTGGTAGTGTTTTTAGGCGTTTACAGGATTTTTTGCCTAAATCGATACTTAAGTACATCAACTATGGTATTTTTGGTTATGAGTTTGTTGTTTAGGTGTTTGTGCTTTTGTGCTAACCATGCTATACTATTTTGAGTATATTATGAATTATCTATGCTTCCATTACTATATTTGATTTTTTGTGACTCACCATACTCTGAGCGATTTATTGCGGGTTGATATTTTGCTGTTTATTTGTTAATTACTAGTTTGCCATTAATACTTATTTTATTATATTTATCATATGTTAATGGTACTTTTTTTATACTGTCATGGCAGAAAAATGTATGTTCTTTTTACATTTATGTGGTACTATCTTTTATATTTTTCACAAAGGTTCCGTTGATGCCGTTTCATACTTGGTTGCCTATAGTACATGCTGAGGCTACTAGAATAGTTTCTATATATCTTAGTGGGTACATAATGAAGTTGGGTCTATTGGGTGTGTATCGTTGTTCTGCCTTTTTATTTAAAGGTGGGTTTTGAGTGTATTTATTTTTTTGTGGTGTTTTTAGTGTGTTTTTTATAATTACTGCTTCAACAGAGTTGGATGGCAAGCGTTGACTTGCCTTTTTAAGATTGGCTCATATCTTAGTCGCATTTTTAGGGTTTTATGTATGTGGTTATGATTTGATACCACTGGTGTTTTTGTTTTGTTTGGGTCATGGTTTGAGTGCTGGCCTAGTATTTGGTTTTTTGTGGTTGTTTTATGATGTGTCTAACAGACGAAATTGATTACTTTTAAAGTCTGGTGTGTCCAGCAATGCTTTGAGGTTTGTAGTGGTATTTGGTTTATTATCCTTATGTTCTTTCCCACCAACCCTTCAGTTTTTTTGTGAGGTTGGATTGGTTGGTCAAAGTTCATTTTCTTTAATGTGTTTACTATTTTGATGCTTATACTTGTTTTTTGGTGGTGTGGTGCCTTTAATTTTATGTGGTCATATTTTAATTCGTAGAGAGGGTGTTGAGAGTGGTAAATATGATATGTATAATTACTTGTTTTATTTTTTTTATCTCACCATTTGGTGTTATTTTGGTATAGTGTTGTTATAATTTAGTGTGGTGCTGTAGCACATCACATTTTGGTTGTGGGGGGAGCTTGTTGCTCACTTTTCTTTTAGCTTACAATAAAGCGTTAGTTTGAAGAGCTAAAGACAACTTTTTGTTAAAGAGGGTGATAAGTTAAATAAACTACGGGGTTCATGTCCCCATAATATACTTTTGTATTCCTCCTATGGATGTTTTTTAAATTTAATAGTTATAGAAGTTTGGTTAGCTTATTGTATGCTTATGTAGTTCAGATGTTTTCTTATTATTACTTGGTTATTATGCTGTGCATAATGACCTTGTTTTTAAGTTATCGTATTCCCTACGTGTATAGTCCATTTTTTTTTGTGGTGTTTTTAGTGTGTGTGGTTTTTACTAGGTTTTTGGCAATGTGGTTTTGGCGGGTAGTGTCTGATTTTAATGTGTTTTTTGGTGGTTTTGTGCCAATAGGCACACCGTTATATATTTGTCCGCTGGTGTGTCTAGCAGAGACTATTAGTTACATAATTCGTCCTTTTGTCTTGATATTCCGTCCTTTTATTAATATCACATTGGGTTGTGCTGGTGCTGTTGTGGTTGGTAATTTTTGTTTTGTTAGCTGGTGGTGATTTTTTTTAATGATACTATTATTTTTTTATGAGGTGTTTGTAGCGTTAGTGCATTGATTCATTGTAACTAATATTTTGGCTTTTTCAGTTGATCATTAGATGCGTCGGTTGTATATAGATTTAGCTTTTTTTTCTTTTTTTTTTTCTGTTATTTTTTGTGTTGGTTGTGCCTTAGTTGATAAATTTTTAGGGTTTTGGTTATTTTTGGAGTTATGCGGTATGTCTATTATTCCAGCTTTTTTTTATAAAAGTGGTGAGAGTGTTCAGGGATTTTATAATTCTTTATTTACTTATATAGTTATGTCTGGTTTATCTTCTGTTTTTTTAGTGAGTGGTATTGTTTTGGTTGATTTGTATTATTTTATATTGTTTGGGTTTATTGTTAAGTTTGGTTTATTTCCTTTTAGGTTTTGAGTGTATCGGGTGTTTTCTGGTAGAAATTGGTTTTTTATATTTTTACTTAGTGTTGTTTGTAAGTTTCCTATTTTGTTTTTTTGTTATTTGTTGCAAGGAGGGGCAAATATTTTAATTTACAGTGATTGTGCTTTAACTATTATTATGTGTTCTGCACTATTTTGGTTTTTTAGTCTTAGTTGGGAGTATATTTGATGCCATATATCATTGAGCTCTGTTTCTACTTTATTAGTTGCTTGTATGAGAAGGGAGTTTTTAATTTGTTTTTTTATCTATTTTTATTACTTTATTTGGGCTGGGATTTGTTTATATTATTTCAATTGATTAGGATCATATGAGGGTAGAAAGGGTTCATTTTGATTATATTGTTTTCTCTTTTTAGTTACACCACTATCTTTGCCATTATTTTATAAGATTGGGGTATGTATCGGTATTTTTTATTCTTCTGTTTATGTTTTGGTAGTTTGAGCTGTTTATAGTTTTTCTGAGCAGTTTTTTTTGTATAAGTTGTCTAGTAAATTTTATTATTCAGGCGTATTTAATAATTGGTGTTCTTAGTTATTACAATGTATTTTATTAAAAATACTTATTTTACACGTAAGAGAATCTATTTGTTTAGACTTTGTAAGTTTAGTTTAACGGGGTATTTTATAAAGAATATTGGGTTTGCGTCTCAAAGGTGGATTAGTCTCTTCGTTATATTTGCAATTTTAGTTTAAGTAAAATAGTGTCTTGTCTTGTCACAGATGGCCTTTGGCTGAGTTGCTCAGGATGTTTATACTTGGTTTATTTGGCGGTGTTTTTGGTTTATTAGTGAGTTTATTAATAATTGCTTTTTTTATATTAGCAGAACGTAAGATACTAGGTTATTCTCAGTTTCGTAAGGGCCCCAAAAAGGTTGGGATTATGGGGTTGTTACAGAGGTTTGCTGATTTACTTAAGTTGGTGGTTAAGTTTAAGTTTTATAATTATCAGGGTCGTAGTTGTGTTGGTATATTAGGTGTTTATATTCTTATGTGTTTGACAGTGTTTTATTGTTTTATATATGGTGGTTATTATACATTTAGTGGTGGTTTATTAAGTTTGTTGTGATATCTAGTCATTAGTGGTTTTACTAGATATGCTATGTTAAGGGCTGGTTGAGGTAGTTATAGAAAGTATGCTATGTTTGGTTCTTTGCGTTCTGCATTTGGCGCTGTTACTTTTGAGGCTTGTTTCATGTGTATAGTGATTTTTTGTGCTTTGTGCTATGGTGGTTATTCAATTTGTTCTTTCAATTCTTGTGGTTGGTGGTCTATGTTAGTGTTTCCATCTGCTTATTTATTATTTATAGTGTGTATGTTATGTGAGACTAATCGTACACCATTTGATTTTGCTGAAAGTGAGAGGGAGTTAGTAAGTGGTTTTAAAATTGAGTACAGTGGTATATTTTTTACTTGTTTGTTTGCTTGTGAGTATGTTATTATATTTATTTTTTCTTGGCTTGGTTGTATTTTGATGTTTGGTGGTGGTTGACCATTGGTTATTTTTTTACCTTTTCATTTAATGTTTTTTATGTGGGCTCGTGCTACTTTGCCTCGTGTTCGCTATGATCATTTTGTTAATTTTTTTTGGTCTGTGGCATTATGTGTACTACTTTTAACTTTTTTTGTGGTTGTTATTTAAATTTGGTCTATGTAGATTAATTTAAATCGTGATGCTGTTAACTTCAAGAAGGAATTATTTCCCGTAGTCGTGGTCTAACTTTAGTTTAAATAAGAATGAGGGTTTTGGGGATCTTTGGTCTCATTTGAGAAGTTTGATATTTACTAATAGGGCTGCTATTGCAGGCTACTTTGATATAGTAGACTTAGAATAATTAATTCCGTTAGTATTTTCATTGGGTATCTAAGTTTAAGTGTTGGATTCTTACTCCATTGATGTGGTTACACCCCAATGGGTTGATGTTGGTTTTGTTTGGTGGGTTGGTTTTTGTGGCTTTGCTATTTATGATTGTATTTTTTACTTCTGGTTATTTTAATAAGATAGGGTTGGTGGTATCATCTTGGTCGAGTCCGTATGAGTGTGGTTTTTGTTCTAATTCTTTAAGTTTTGATTGTTTTAGTTTTACTTATTTTTCTTTACTTGTTTTTTTTGTGGTGTTTGATTTAGAGATATCTTTATTATTAAATTTACCTGAACAAGGGTTGTTACATGATAAATTTATTTATTACTTTTGTTTTTTGATAATTTTGGTGTTTGGGTTTTTAGCTGAAATTGGGTTTGGTTATGTTCGTTGGGGTTATTAAAGGGAATTATCAGGTTACTGCTAATAATCTGTTGTCATTTAAGTTTGACTCTCTTTTATAGATTTAAGTTAGTTTAGACTAAGTGTTTTCAAAACACTAAGGGGCTTTAGGCCAATCTATGGGTGTTTGACTTATGTATTTAGCGCGAGCTTGTAGTTGGATTTTCACGTTAGACCATAAGCGCATAGGTATGATTTACACTTTAGTTGGGGTTTGATCTGGGTTTGTTGGATTAAGTTTTAGTTTAATGATTCGTATAAATTTTTTGGAGCCTTATTTTAATGTTGTATCAGTTGATTGTTATAATTATTTAATCACTTATCATGGTGTAATCATGATTTTCTTTTTTTTAATGCCTTTATTAATAGGTGGTTTTGGTAATTATCTTATTCCTTTATTATGTGGGTTTTCTGATTTGAAATTGCCGCGATTGAATGCTTTGAGGGCATGGTTATTGATACCATCTGTTGTGTTTTTATTAACGAGTATGTGTTTGGGTGCTGGTGTGGGTTGAACGTTTTATCCCCCACTTTCTTCTTCAGCTTTTAGTGATGGCATTGGGGTTGATTTTTTGATGTTTTCTCTTCATTTGGCCGGTATTTCTAGGTTGTTTGGTTCTATCAATTTTATTTGTACTATATATAGTGCTTTTACTGTTAATACTGTAACGCGTACTTCTATAATATTGTGGGCTTATCTGTTTACTTCGATTTTATTATTAATTTCTTTACCTGTATTAGCTGCTGCTATTACTATGCTTTTATTTGATCGTAATTTTGGCTCTGCCTTTTTTGATCCACTCGGTGGTGGTGATCCAGTTCTTTTTCAGCATATGTTTTGGTTTTTTGGTCATCCTGAGGTTTATGTATTAATTTTGCCTGGGTTTGGTGCAATTAGTCATGTGTGTTTAAAATTGGGGTGTTCTCCAGATGCTTTTGGGTTTTACGGTTTATTATTTGCTATGTTTTCTATTGTTTGTTTAGGTAGTATTGTGTGGGGGCATCATATGTTTGTGGTTGGTTTAGATGTAAAGACGGCAGTATTTTTTAGTTCTGTAACTATGATTATTGGTGTTCCAACCGGTATTAAGGTGTTTTCTTGGTTGTACATGATTATGAAAAGACGGGTGTCTTTAATGGAGCCTGTTTTTTGGTGGTTGATGTCTTTTATAATTTTATTTACTATTGGTGGTGTTACAGGTATTATTTTATCAGCATGTGTGTTGGATAGTATTTTACATGATACTTGATTTGTAGTAGCGCATTTTCATTATGTGTTGTCTTTAGGTTCTTATGTGAGTTTAATAATATTATTTATTTGGTGGTGGCCTTTAGTTACAGGGGTTAGTTTAAATAAGTATTTATTACAGTGTCATTGTATTGTGTCTAAAATAGGTTTTAATCTGTGTTTTTTTCCAATGCATTATTTTGGTTTATGTGGGTTACCTCGTCGTGTTTGTGTTTATGAAAGAAGCTATGGTTGAATAAATATGCTTTGTTCAGTTGGTTCTTTTTTATCTGCCTTTAGTGGTGTGTTTTTTATTTATATACTTTGGGAGTCGTTAGTAGCGCAAAAAGTGGTTTTAGGGTTTTATGGTTCTTCATCTGTTATAACTAATTTATTTATTAGACCAATTGCATATCATAATAACTTTTTTAGTTATCCTACTGTAGTTAAATATAGTAGTATCGTAAAAACTGTAAGCGCAAAAGAGCGTTAGTTTAAGGAGTTGAGGTTTTATAGTTAATTAATAATGTTGGTTTTGTAAGTCAAAGATGGTTTTAAACCTAAAACCATTTATTTGTACAATTTTGTAAAATTTAGTTAATATTGTTATATTATATAAACAAATTTAAAAGAAAAAAAAATCACATTTTGTTATAACGCTCTTTTGCGCTTACAGTTTTTACTATGCGATTTTAATTTTTAAGTTATTTTTATTTGTTTTTATTAGGTTGTTGTGCCTTTTGCATCATGCTGTTTCGATGACTAAGTTTATTGCTTTTTACCGAAAGGGTTTGATTTTTAATTCAATTGGTTAGAATTTATTATCGGGTAGATTGAAAAATTGATTTAACGTTGTGATAAATTAGTCGTTTTCCTTTATATCTGTTTTTTGTCAGATATTTCTATTTATTTATAGGGCAGAGAGGTCCTGTAAAGATGTATATATTTATGTTTTGTATTTGATTTAATAGGGTTAAAAATCCCCGTTTGTAGTAGTTTTGTTACAATTTATTTTATTTTGGTGGTTAATATTACGTTTAAATGACAAATAAGTTTAACAGTTTGTTATATTTATGATACAATGAGTAATGAGATAAACTATATTGTTTCTCAAGCATATTCCGTCTGTTTATTAAAAACATTTCTATATAAAATTTTATATAGTAAGACCTGCTCAGTGTTTGATTATTAACGGCCGCAGTATTTTGACTGTGCGAAGGTAGCATAATTAATTGCCCTTTAATTGGGGGCTTGTTTGAATGGTTTGACGTGGTTATTGTTAACATTATGTTTGTTTGTGAAATTAATTTTGAGGGCACAGAATCCTCTTTATTTAATTAGACGGAAAGACCCCGGGATCTTTCTATTTTGCCTGGGGCGGGTTACATTTTTTCAAATTTTATTTTGACCTTATATTGGGTTTATTGGTTTAAGTTACCCCGGGGATAACAGTGTAATAATTTATTAGAGATCATATCGATTAAATTGTTTGCCACCTCGATGTTGACTTAGGTATTATAGTGTGGCGCAGTAGTCTTACTATGTGGTCTGTTCGACCTTAATTACCTCCATGAGTTGAGTTAAGACCGGCGTGAGCCAGGTCGGTTCTTATCTATTTGGCTGGTTTATTAGTACGAAAGGACCATAAACTGTTTTTGTGAGTGTGCTGCGTGGGTGCCTTAGTTTTGCAAAAACTAATGAGAATTAAATTCCACACTCTATCTGTTTAACTGTAGTAGGAAGAAGTATATGGTGCACTAACCACATAAGATTTGTTTATGTATTGGCTCAAATGTAGTTAGATAGAGGGCTTAGTGGTTTGTTTTTTATTTGAATTGGCGTTTTTTAGGAGTTCACCATTTAAAAGGGGATAGGACACAGTGCCAGCATCCGCGGTTATTCTGTTTTCTTTACTTTTTTATAGCATAGTGTTTAAAAGGTTAAAAAGAAGGTTAAGTGAAAATTTCTTGTTTTTATTATGGGCTTTTATGAACAGATAAATGATATAAGAATAACAGGGATTAGAAACCCCATTAATTTATCAATTATGATTGTTTAGTAGTAAAACTAAAATAGTTTGGCAGCGGGTTACTCCTATTGGGGGAAGGTGCGTAGTAAAGGATGGTCCGCCTAGTAATTTACCATATTTATGCTGGTGTATATCTAGTGTGATATTAGTGCTTTAGTGGTTAAAACTTGTGTAATAAATTTGAAGCTAAGTCTATGTGCTGCGTGATATGGTTTAACGTGCGTTACATTAATAAGCTATACGTTGTAATACTTGTTGATTGAGGACTCAAAAGTAAAATTGGTTAATGTGTCAGTTTGAAGTAGGATTAACTCGGGTACACACCGCCCGTCAACCTCGGCTTATGCTGAGGTAAGTCGTAACATGGTAGCCCCAGATGAATCTGGGGCTAATTATCTCCTTAACCCGTGAGTTGATTATAATGAAATTTTCTCTTTTGTATTATGACATAATATGTTTTGTTGTTGCGTTGTGTGTGTTTATAATGGTTTTTGTGTTTTTTATGCTTTACTGAGATGTGACAGGTGGTGGAACAGTTAAATTTGGTTCTGATAAACAGTCTATAGAGTTAATTTGGACAGTCATACCAACTGTTGTTGTATTAATTCTTTGTGCATTAAATGTTAACTTTTTAACAGGCGGTTTAGATAATTTATCTGATAACACTATATGTGTGGTGGGTCGTCAGTGATACTGGAGTTACGATTATGCTGAAGGGTCCTATGATTCTTACCCCTGTAAGGATGGGTTCCATGTGGATAAGCCTATTCGGTTAGAGTACGGAAAGGCATATCGATTTTTGATTACCTCCTCAGATGTAATTCATTCTTTTGCTGTACCTAGTTTAGGTCTTAAGATGGATGCTATACCAGGTCGTTTAAATCAGCTTCTTTATTTACCTGATCGGTATGGTATCTTTGTTGGTTATTGTAGTGAGTTGTGTGGGGCTGGCCACTCTTATATGCCTATTGTAATAGAGGTGGTACACGGTTAAAAGTCTGGTTTAATGTAGTAAGCATGTCAGCTTTTCGTGCTGAAAGTGATCAATGATCAACCAGCGTTTATGGCTCTATTTATTAGGTTTTTTTTTTATTTTTTTTCTCTATTGGCTTTTTCTTTATTGAGGCACCCTGTTTATTATTGTGTGTTATTAGTTATAAACTCATTGTTATGTGGGTTTATCTGCTATACTATTTATGGGTTTAGTTGATATGCTTTATTGCTTTGTTTAGTCTATATAGGTGGGGTTTATGTGTTGTTTGTTTTTGTAAGTATCCATAGACCTAATAGTAGTATATTACCTTATGTTGGGCTTGATAAGATGTGGGGTTTTGTTTTGTTAGTGTGTCTATTGTTTTTTGGTGGTGTGGTTTATTATGGTGTGTTAAAAACGGAATTTAGAAAATTTGTGTGTACTATACATGAGGGTTATATGTATGTTTGTATGTGTTTAACTCTTTTGTTTGGGTTTATTGTTATCAGTTCTGTAATGAGTATAAAGTTGAATCATTATCGTTAATTATAAATTATTAGTTTAGTAAGAATGCCAGAGAGTTAATGGGCTTGGTTTAGGACCAAGATAGGACGTGAGTCTTCTTACTTTGTGGCTATGCCAGATTTATATGGGTTAGCTTTAAGCGCTAATTATGGAGTAATTCCTAGTCACTGTGTGTGTCTCTGATTTAACATATAACTAATGTACTGGATTGTAAATCCATATAAAGCAACTGCTAATCAGGATAATTTGCTTTATGCTTACTCATAACTTATTTTAAGCTTTTGATTTGAAATCAAGATGTTTGTTTTTATTAACAATGTGAGTTAGATTATTGGGTTTCTTTTACATATATAAATAAAAATCTAACTTTTAACATATATATATACGTCAAAATTTAGATTTTTATCTGTATATGCTAGTTTATAGCGGAAAAACTTTGAGTAGTTTTGTGCTTATTTGACCTAACATTTAAAATTTGTTATAAATTATGAATCACAAAAAAAATACATGTTTCGGCCATGTAAATGGTTAAAATTTAACCTTGTGATTTAAATGGTTTTGGTTTTTATTTTGATAAGTTTATTATGCTTTGCTGTTATTTGTACTAAATTTTCTTTTTATTTTGATGCTAGAAAATTAATGTTTAAAGGGATGCTGTGAAATATTAAATTTATTTTTGATTATGTTAGTTTATTAGTGTGACTAATGTTATTAATCTGTTTTGCTTATGCTAGCTTTTATACACACCATTATTTTTCGGGTGGTTTTTGTTGGGTTGATTTATACAAGATTATATGTTTATTTGTTGGGGTAATGGCTTCTTTGGTGGCCACAGGTGATTATTTAAGAACACTTATTTTTTGAGAGTATTTAGGGGTTGTCAGTTATTTTTTAATATTATTTTATTTGAGTTACTTAACACTGCGTTCCTCAGTAATTACTCTAGTTTCTTCTCGTTTTGGGGATGTTTGTTTGTTTTTACTGATTGCTATTAGTTTTTATTATGGTCATGTTAATAACGTGTTTTGTTTATTGTTATTTGTGTTAATAATATTGACTAAGAGAGCAAGATTTCCATTTATTAGATGGCTTTTAGAAGCTATGCGTGCACCAACCCCAGTTAGTTCATTAGTGCATTCTTCTACACTAGTAGCGGCAGGTGTTTGATTTGCCATGCGGTATAAATTATTTATTTATGTAGATTCTGTGTTTTTTATAACATTACTCTTATTAATAACTATATTTATTAGCGGTATCTGTTGTTTTTGATTTATTGATTTAAAGAAGATTGTAGCATTATCTACTTGTAAAAATGTAGCATGATGTGTTTTTTACTTGCTTTTTGGGGATGTTTGTTTATCTTTATTTCAATTAGTTAGTCATGGTGTTTCAAAGTGTTTATTATTCATGCTAATTGGGGATATAATGAGTGGTTCTGGTGGATCTCAAGCAAGAAATAGTGTGTATAAAGTTAGTTTTTATAAAAACTGGGGTATATTTAGATTATTTAGTATTATTCTAGGGTTGTCTGGTGCACCTTTTATTGGTGTGTTCTTCACTAAGCATTTTTTATTAAGTAAATTAAATACTGCGCTAAATTTATTATTAACTTTTTTTGTATTAGGTTGTGTTTTTATTTCATACTTTTATTCATTTCGTTTTTGTAGTATACTAGTAAAAGCTAAGAGTAGTATAAGATGTGGGGTTTTGTTTTGTTTCGATTCTGGCCTAATGGTTTATTTTTGGTTAATAGTAAATTATTTTTTAAGTGGTGTTTTAGAGGAAACTTATTCCGTAACTTTTAATGTTTCAATGTTTTTAATAGTATTTCAGTTAGTATCATGTTGTACAGCTTATATGGCTTATAAAAGGGTTATATTGAGAAGTTGGTGTAGAAGCTTATTTGGGTGTGACAGATTAGTGGAAGACAGTTATTTATGATTCAAAGGATTGCGAAAAAGTATTAGTTTATTCTTTTTTCGTTGAGATAAAAGATTATTAAATTTATTTCAGGGATATGGTGCGAATAATATTTTATTTTTTAACTATAATCTATTGAATTTTATGATGTTTGCTGTGGTATTGTTTCTAACAACATGACTAATTTTTTATATTTAAGTCTTACATAATTAGTATAATAAATTATGATACTTTTCCAAAGTATAGATCTAGTAATTAGATTATGTAATTATATCATTGTATAGTATTATATCATTGTATAGTATTATATCATTGTATAGTATTATATCATTGTATAGTATTATATCATTGTATAGTATTATATCATTGTATAGTATTATATCATTGTATAGTATTATATCATTGTATAGTATTATATCATTGTATAGTATTATATCATTGTATAGTATTATATCATTGTATAGTATTATATCATTGTATAGTATTATATCATTGTATAGTATTATATTCAACTTGTTGTATTTTATCAATTTCTTACCTAGGTTGTTTGGTGGTAAGATTGTTTGTTTATTGTTAGGTAGTGAAATAGTTTGTTGTATTTTATCAAGATATTGTTCCTTT